AGCCCCCTTTTTCTTTTCGTATGATTTTGCTTACTATACCTGTTGCTGTAGCATTATAAACCGTATTGTTACTCTTGCTCCCGTCGGGATAAATCTGACCCCTTCCCCGGTTTCCGCCTACATATATGGGATATTTTAAGAAGTGAACGCCCTTCTTAGTAGCAGGGTCCGGAGAAATAATTGGGAAGGTTATTTCGCTATATTTCTGACCAGGAACAGGGCCTATCACAAGAATATTTTTTTTAGTGGGGCGATAACTTTGAAAAAAAAGATTACCTATCTTTTCTTTCATCTCTGGCGAAATACGATCGGGAGGGGCTAATTCAAACCCCTCGGGTAAAATAAGAACAGCCCCCACATTCAAGGCACCTTTTTTACCATTGGCAAGAACTTGTTTCAGTTGCATATCATAAGGAATTCGAACAACTGCTTCAAATACAGTATCCGGAAGTACTGCTTGGGGAACCTCAATACTCACGGGCTTATTGGCTAAATGACAATTGGCGCATACAATACGGCCAGTTGCTTCGCGTGGATTTTCATAACCCTGCTGTGCAAAAATGGGATATGCATTTGAAATGGATGCCCGAGTTATTATATATATGATGAGCGATACGGAAATGGAGCGAGTAATCTCTTCTTTTATCCAAGAAAAGGTCTTTCTAGTTTGCATGGTCCAATCGTTGATCCCAAAAATTTCTACAATAAAATTTGGTGGGTTCCTAGTAAAGTTCCCTATCTACCAAGCTGCTATTTACTGAAAAATTTTTACTAAAATCTAGGAGGAATCCGAATCTCTTGGATGTATAGAGAAAAGAAGTGTATAATAGAAAAACAGTAAGATTTTGAATGTTTTACTTATGGACAAAATAACAAATATGAAAAAAACTAACAAACATTCCGTTTGGATCAGTGGATCCTTTTTCATTTCACTCACTTCCATTTAGTGAATCATAAATCACTACAAGCGACGGAGATATACGATTTAAATAATCGAAGACCCAATATTTAAAAATCGTATCACCAATGACTGGAAGAATGGAAGCAAGGACAGGTAAAATTTGATCATTATGAGTAAATCCAAAATCTTTGCAGACAGAGCCAATCATTAGTTCCCAAACGCCGGTTGAATGGTATCCTAGACATAATTCGCTTAAAAAAAGAATAGAAAGGGCTTTTATTGTGTCATTTAAGTTATATAGGAATTCTTGAACCCAGGAATTCAGAATAATAAGTTTTTCTTTACCTAGAATATAATAACCGCTTAGAATAACGAAACAGATTAGATTAGTGGAGAAGCGCAAAATTGTATGGATACGATCCTCATTGTGTATCTTGATCCATTCGATCGTTTCTTTTTGGATTTCGATACGAAACTTCTGTAGATGAGGTTCCGGGTATTCCTTTATCATTTCGTCCAAGAGGAGGAGTTCCTCTAATTCTATGAATTTTGCTAGAATACTCTTTTCTTGAGTATCATTGAAAAAAGTTTCGGATTTACTTGTATTCCACCAATAAATAACCCAAGATTCCAGACTTTTTTTAAATAAAAAAGAGATCCACCAGGGCAAAAATACTAGAGATGTAAAATAGAGAATAGAGGTAAATGTTTTTTTTTTCATTTTTGCATCTGTGAATTTTGAATGAATCCACTTCATTTTTGCATCGGTGAATTTTGAATGAATCCACTTCATTTGTTAACTCTATACGATCTAAAGTCTTGTATCAAGCATAAGTTTTATTACAAGGCTTCAAACCTATAAATTTCGAATAGTATAAAAATAAAAAAATTTCGAATAGTATAAAAATTAAAAGAGAATACCCTTTTTCTATATCTTTTTCCAAAATTCTTTTTTTGATCTATGAAATGAGTCCCGTTATTTAGATTTGTTTGGTACTTACTGAATTTAGGGAATTTACATACGCATAAAAAAATTTTGAAGGGCAATTAAAGGGTTTTGTTTTCGAATTTTTCCGTATATAGAATATAAGCTGTTTTTGATTCATTAGAATTCGAAAAAAATTTCAGTTAAATTATGCTATAAGAAAGAGGACTCTTGACTTCGGATTTTGACCTTGATTGACCTCCCGCTAAGAAAATTGTTTATTCTTCTTCAGTTCATTTCAAAATACTTCAATTGGTACACGCAAGAAATAGGCCAATTTCGCCGCCTTTTGCTCAATTTCTTGTGTCTCAGCAGTACGAATCAAAGGAATGGAACCCTGGCCTCGGATTTCCAAATAAAGGACGTGTCGAGCATAAATACCCTCTTTAACTTCGATTCTGATCGACTGAATATCTTTCATAAGGAATCGGAGTAAGATGCGACGATTTTTTCCAGGAAATCCCCAACGAAAAATACACACTATCCCTTCTTTTCTATCGAATCGATCATAACCACTACCCACATTCCACGAAATTGTGCACCATAAATAAGAGCTAATAAATAGACCGGCGATCCCATAGAACGACATTACGATCCCTTGTGGAAAAAAAATGATTTGTTGAGACGCAAATAAAGATATCCAATTTCTGTCAAGATAACTGGAAATTCCAACTAATAAAAACCCCAAAGAACCTAAAAAAAGTATAAAGGCCCAGCAGAAATTGCTTTTTTTTCGAGACCCCGCTATAAGTTCTATCCATAGATGTTCTGATTGCCAACTCATACTAGATCCAGTTCTATTTTATTGGAAGCGGGAGACTTGCCCAAATCAATTTGACTTTCCTTTTTGTTCCAAAGGAACTTTCACCGACTCTCAATATTCTTATGTGAATCTTTAGGAAAAATTCCTTAAATCTAGACTTAGATCTAAAATAATAATAGCTTTCAAAAAAAATCTCCTATTTACGCACATATAGCCCCATGGGTTTTCCATTTAGTTCAGACATACGCCCCAATTTCAATTTCTTTTCAATTAGCCAATTTACTGATATATCATATTTACGTTTGCACAAGTTTACCTTTCATTTATGTTTGATATGTTTAAAGAAAGTCGCATTTTATACAATATTCTACTGAATAAATATCCGTGTTATAATCCAAGTCTAAGTCTCTAAGTCTTGAAAAAAATACATGAAATTTCCCCCATCAGATCTATCTGATTTCAAAAAAGATTTAAAAAATCTTGTTTTTTTGCACATGAAGAGATAAAGAAGCCATTGCAATTGCTGGAAAGACTAAGCCTACTAAAGGCACAAAAATAGGGGGTAAGTTGTTGAGAATTGTCATAGAATGGGCACCTCGATTCAATATTTGTACCTGTTATTTATTTTTATATTAATCTTTTTACCTATTTTTGCTATATTCTGTTGTTAGAAAGATAGCTTAGATTTGTTCTAATTCGTATAGAATTATACTAACTAAGTATATCTAAGTGAGTATATAGAATAAGTAAAATGCAGGGGGTTTACAATTAACTAAATGCACTTTTTACGCACGAAATACATAGATATTAATCCACTGGGTTTCTTCCTCTTTTCCCCTATATATTTTTTATCTTTTTCTTGTCTTTGAACTTGAATCTTTAATTTTCGAATTTGACTTAAATAAATTTAATAAAGAGTTTTTCCGCTTCGAAATTCCCGGCAAATTCGTTATTGGTTAGAATCCGAAGGTAAGAAAAGAACACAAAATCCGTTTTCTTTCGTTTACATTTACCTTGTCCAGTTGAATTTCGCGAAAGAAAGATTTTCGATTGTTGATCGAGGGTTCCCCATTTAGGAATTAGGAATATAGAAGGATAGTGCGGATAAAAAAATTATCTGCACTATCCTTCTAAAATTGCTTCTTATGCCACCCCCCAAAAAATCCATTTTCGGATTTTGCCTTTGCTTTCGATAACTAAATCATTAATTTAGTAATCCTTTTATTTTCGGAGTCAAAGGCAAAAAATCGTGCAGTTGTAATAATTCAGTCAAAACCCCCTTTAACATTTCACGCGGTATTATCGAGTCCAATAATCCCTTTTCAAATGCAACTTCGGCTACCTGTGAACCTTCAGGTACAGGAATCTTTAAGGTGTCCTCAATCACTCTTTTACCCGCAAATGCAATATAAGCGTCGGGTTCACTAATAATGATATCCCCCAACATACCAAAACTTGCTGTCACCCCACCAGTCGTAGGAGATGCAAGCATTGAGATATAAAATGGCTTTTTATTATTCTTTTTAAAATAATATAAAGACGAAGATATTTTAGCCATTTGCATCAAGGCCAAAGATCCTTCGTACATGCGGGCTCCTCCGGAAGCGCACACTATAATAAGGGGTATTTCTAGACGGCTAGAATACTCAATCAAGCGAATTATTCTATCCCCCACTACGTATCCCATGCTACCTCCGATAAAGCTAAAATCCATAACTCCAAGTGCTACGGGAATTCCGTTTAGCTGACCTAAACCTGTTTGGATGGCTTCGGATAATTCTGTTTCATCCTGATCAGAGAAAATGCGCGATACATAAGGTTTCGCCTCCGCCTCCTCCTCTATTTCCACCACGAACTCAACGTCCGCTAAGAGTTCCTTTATCTCGTCCCTGTCCCAATCCTCTTGGGTCCAAGAGCGCCACCAGTCCACTTCGGCCAATTGGTGACACACGTCTTTTACTTTATCTGAATACCATTCGTCCGTCCGTTGAGCTTCATCCTCCCCTTCCGTATTTATTTGATGTTCCCCATTCGGAAAAAAAGTCGGAATAAGAGGAATACAAGGAGAATCCATATCTAATTCTCCATCCATATCTAATTCTCCATTCTTAATAAAAAACGGAATACAAAGAAAAGGACCCAATTCTTTTTCCTGTTTGTCGTCTGACTCGTGGTCTGACTCTGATTCAAAGTCAGAGTCAGAATCGTATACAAGAGGGCTATTTTGATCTATTTTGAATAGTCCTAGCGATCGCTGCCGCCGAACCACCAGCGATTGAACCATTCCATCAGACGAGCTAATATTCTCGAAAGGGCCATTCTCCATATCAATAGAAGCACAACCCTCTCCAAAAAGATTAGGGTACGGTAGGTCATCATATCCTGCCGACTCAAGATTTTTCTGAGCCTCCTGTCCTTCTCGACGAGAGCTAGGGTCTTCTCGTCGCGGGCCAGGAGCCAGATTATCATTGTTTGGAGGTTGTATATTGTCTCCATGACCACCGCTCTCCAGATCCAATGCCGAATCTTCCTCAAAAGGTCGATTTTCCTCTGCAATATCCAAATTCTCATTGTCTGAAGGTCCTGCAAAATGATCATTATGAAGACCCAGAATATTTTGCATACCTGGCAAAGGATAACCATTAATAGGCGTAGGAGCCTTAAAATGATCTGGCACAAGCGGCGCGTTACCATTCGTAAGGTCGGATATATGTTTGGCGATACCATCTGCCAAAGACTTTTCAGGAGCTGTAAAATCATTCCCACCAAGATACTCGCCATCATTTGGATCGTCCGGATTAGTATCCAGATTCCCCTCAAGATCGGCAATAGGCTCTTTTCTGCCACCATCAAAAGAGTGGTTTGATAGTGGAAGATGAGAAGCAGAACCATTCCCACCGAAACAATCACTAGCACCATTATGAGAAGTTTCCTTCTTATCAATTTGTTTTTCCTGCCACGTCCCGTCAATATTTTTGTGATTTTCGTTTGTTGTTTTTTTAGCATTAGCAGATTCGTCATTTTCCGCCTTTTTTGTCTGTTTTGATTTCTTGGTCTGGTCATAAGACAAACTTCCCTCCTTATTGTTTCCAAAATTTAAATCGGAACTATTCAAGCCGCGTGTGTGACCCTCGTTTTGAGGGCCATAAACCCCAAAATCCTCCTTTTGAAAATCCCCTGTCTCGCCCAAAGGATTTGCTAAATCGTCGTTATCCTCCTTTTGAAAATCCCCTGTCTCCTCCAAAGGATTTGCTAAATCGTCGTTATCCTCCTTTTGAAAATCCCCTGTCTCCTCCAAAGGATTTGCTAAATCGTCGTTATCCTCCTTTTGAAAATCCCCTGTCTCGCCCAAAGGATTTGCTAAATTTTCCCTCGCCTCATGCTCATCCCACGTCCAGGGATCAAGGGCGGGTTTGCTATCAAAATCCTTCATTATGTGATCCAACGGGACCCAAGTCCCGGGGTCAATTAATAGTTGAATTCGAAGCGAACTCGGCAGTTTCAGATGACAGCCGCAGTATTCACACACATAAAGCCTTGTCTGAAAAAAATATCGTTTGTAATTGGGTGCGTAGCATTCGTCGCAGTTTACCCAAAAAGGGCTGAAATCCTTTGGTTTCTCTTCCTCGGGTTCCTCTTCCTCTTCCTCTTCCCCTTCCTCTTCCTCTTCCTCTTCCTCTTCCTCTTCCTCTTCCTCTTCCTCTTCCTCTTCCTCTTCCTCCTCCTCGCCGTCACCAAGTGGTTCCTCGGAATTTGGATTATTGCTAGGCGAGACGTCACTAAGTGGTTCCTCGGAATTTGGATTATTGCTAGGCGAGACGTCACTAAGTGGTTCCTCGGAATTTGGATTATTGCTAGGCGAGACGTCACTAAGTGGTTCCTCGGAATTTGGATTATTGCTAGGCGAGACGTCACCAAAATCATTTGTACTTCGATACATTCCAGTTTTGGTATCGAAATAAACGTCAACGCATTTTTCCAAAATATAATTTCTTAATATCATATTGGTATTCATAGGATTCTCGAGATAATCACTTAGCAAATTTTCACGATAACCAAACTCGAAATATTTTACAAACGAACCTTCTAGATCGCTCTCAAAAGAGTGATCGTCGGGAATATCAAAATCCGGATTTTGATTTTTCTTACAAAAAGACTGAAAGAGACCTTTTTCCACCTTTTTTTTTCTTTTGCAAAGGAACATAGAACTTAGAAAATACGTTGTGGGACGCTTCGACAACTGCTCCTTAGATAAGGAAAGCAGCCGAGCATAATGAAAACAAATGTTTTAAGAAAATGAAAACTTCCTTTTCTATCATGAACATAGATTCTAACCTATAAATCTGGTTTTGTCAACCCGGAAGTGAAGATGGACTAATTTGTTCTTATAAGAATTAAGATTCAACTGCTTCATAAGAATCCAGATTTCTATATAAAAATAGAGAACTCTTTTTTTTTATTTTAATTTTAGATAAATCATGTCAAGAAAGGCACATGCCAAGAAAGTCAACTTCCGTTTTTCTCATCAAAATAGATTCTAACCTATAAATCTGGTTTTGTCAACCCGGAAGTGAAGATGGACTAATTTGTTCTTATAAGAATTAAGATTCAACTGCTTCATAAGAATCCAGATTTCTATATAAAAATAGAGAACTCTTTTTTTTTTATTTTAATTTTAGATAAATCATGTCAAGAAAGGCACATGCCAAGAAAGTCAACTTCCGTTTTTCTCATCAAAATAGATTCTAACCTATAAATCTGGTTTTGTCAACCCGGAAGTGAAGATGGACTAATTTGTTCTTATAAGAATTAAGATTCAACTGCTTCATAAGAATCCAGATTTCTATATAAAAATAGAGAACTCTTTTTTTATATAGAAATCCGGAAGTGAAGATGGAAAAATTTGTTCTTATAAGAATTAGGATTCAACTTCCTTGCCTTTCATGGGCATCATTTTGTTTATGATGCCACAATATATATGTAACCCCTTTATGTAACCTTTAAAAAAAAAAAATGCAATGCTACTTGTTTAATCCTTTCTGATTTTGATTCGACTCAATCTTTTTAGTTTTTAGTAAAACTATTGGGATGGGACGAATTGAGGAATTCAATTAAGAAAAGGGGTTTGAATTCATGGATTACAAAGTGTCCATTGCTGGGAATTCAAATTTTATTTCTTTCCATACTTCACATGCAGCAGCCAGTTCAGGACTCCATTTGGCAGCTGTACGGATAATTTCATTACCCTCACGAGCAAGATCACGTCCCTCATTACGAGCCCGTACACATGCTTCTAGAGCTACTCGATTAGCGACGGCACCCGGTGCATTTCCCCAAGGGTGCCCTAAAGTGCCTCCTCCGAATTGGAGCACGGAATCATCTCCAAAGATCTCGGTCAGAGCAGGCATATGCCAAACGTGAATCCCCCCTGAAGCCACGGGAATAACACCTGGTAGAGAGACCCAATCTTGAGTGAAATAAATACCGCGGCTTCGATCTTTTTTAACAAAATCATCACGCAATAAATCAACAAAGCCCAAAGTGATGTCTCTTTCCCCTTCAAGTTTACCTACTACGGTACCAGCGTGAATATGGTCTCCGCCAGACATACGTAAGGCCTTAGCTAATACACGAAAGTGTATACCATGATTTTTCTGTCTATCAATAACTGCATGCATTGCGCGGTGGATGTGCAGAAGTAAACCATTATCTCGGCAATAATGAGCCAAGCTAGTATTTGCAGTGAATCCTCCTGTTAAGTAGTCATGCATTACGATAGGAACTCCCAATTCTCTGGCAAATACAGCCCTTTTGATCATTTCTTCGCATGTACCTGCAGTAGCATTTAAATAATGCCCTTTTATTTCACCAGTTTCTGCCTGTGCTTTAAAAAGGGCTTCGGCACAAAATAAGAAACGATCTCTCCAACGCATAAATGGTTGAGAGTTCACGTTTTCGTCATCCTTGGTAAAATCAAGTCCACCGCGGAGACACTCATAAACAGCTCTACCGTAATTCTTAGCAGATAACCCCAATTTAGGTTTGATAGTACAACCCAATAGGGGGCGACCATACTTGTTCAACTTATCTCTCTCGACTTGGATGCCATGAGGTGGGCCCTGAAACGTTTTAGTATAAGCAGGGGGGATTCGCAAATCCTCCAGACGTAAAGCGCGTAGGGCTTTGAACCCAAATACATTCCCTACAATAGAAGTAAACATGTTAGTAACGGAACCCTCTTCAAAAAGGTCTAAGGGGTACGCTACATAAGCAATATATTGATTCTCCTCTCCAGCTACGGGTTCGAGATCGTAGCATCGGCCCTTATAACGATCAAGGCTGGTAAGCCCATCGGTCCACACGGATGTCCATGTACCAGTAGAAGATTCAGCAGCTACCGCAGCCCCTGCTTCCTCAGGGGGAACTCCAGGTTGAGGAGTTACTCGGAATGCTGCCAAGATATCAGTATCCTTGGGGTTATACTCAGGAGTATAATAAGTCAATTTATAATCTTTAACACCAGCCTTGAATCCAACATTTGCTTTAGTCTCTGTTTGTGGTGACATAAGTCCCTCCCTACAACTCATGAATTCCAAATTCTCACAGAAACAAGGTCTACTCGAGATGAATTAGGAGTTAATGAAACCTTTCACAGAAAGCTATCAATCAATATTTTTAACTAATCAGAATTTCATTACTTTTCCATATTATTTGATTCACCAAATACATCATTATTGTATACTCTTTCATATATACAACGCAACCCCATCCTTGTTTTTTTTTTCAAGTTTCTAATCCTTGACCTTTCTATTTATGAGAATGCTTTTTTTTTTCGATGAACCGAGGAATCCCAAGCGGCCAGAATGCGGGAATATAAACTCTAAAAAAATTTTAGGTAGGGCTATACGGACTTGAACCGTAGACTTTCTCGGTAAAACAGATTGAACTTATTAGTATCAAAAAGATTCGAACTGTTTCAAAGACCCAACATGCACTTTTATGCATTGGGCTCTTTCATTAACTGATGAAAGAATCAGCGAGTCTACCATGATTTTATTGAAAGATCACAAGATGGTTCCGCATGTTCTGATTTCTTATTTATTTCGATTCCGATCTGAAAGCACTACCAAAGTGCTTCAAAGAAGGTTATGCTGACGTAGGTTTGCTTTTAGCTTAGATTAACCTAAGTTAAATGGAGTTTTCATCGCCCCGCTTTTTTTTACTTAAAAAAAATTCAATATGAAACTTCATACACCTTAAAGTTCATAGGCTAGACCGAAAATCGAATTTCTTGAAGTCTTTATACTTCATTATGCCTAGCATTCAATAGACTGAGTATTCACCTTATCAATATCTTAAATCAATATTGGGTTCTATTGAGTCCCTAAAAGGGAACCTAATTTTAACCAAATTGTCAGGCTATTTTTCTCTTTTTTCCTAAAAGGAATGGAGTAAGACATTGACTTCTGGATAAGTTTTTTGATTCCATAATATACTCCTCTGAAAAAACATTGGCGCACGTGTAAACGAGGCGCTCTACCTAACTGAGCTATAGCCCTTCCTTCTCCTTGATATATATTGTATCGTGCCCAGAATCTTTTGTCAACCCTTGGCAACCCTTTCTCTTTCTATTCAATCTTTTGTGAACCCTTTTCTTTGATATATATTCAATCATGCCCAGAATCTTTTGTCAAGAGAAATATTACATGATTCAAGATCTTATTCTTTGAGTTACTTGATCGGTATTGCGCATAACAAGGATTCCCTTTATAATTCATCGACAGTTATGTTTCGTTCTCTTTATGATGATATCTTTATGATGATATATGATGATAAATGACCTACTTAACTCAGTGGTTAGAGTGTTGCTTTCATACGGCAAGAGTCATTGGTTCAAATCCAATAGTAGGTAGAACTTATTCTATATCAGAATCCATAATATTTGAATCCATAGTATTTAATAAGTTTTTCTACCCATATTATTTTCTTTTTCTTGATTTTTTATCTTTTCCATTTCATTTCTCTATTTCATTTTTGAATTTAAAAAATTGAAAATTTCCGTTGTATTAGAATCCGATTCTCTATTATGATGATGATTCTATTCAATTGGCAGAATAAGAATCAAAAGAACTAACAGAAGTTCTTTTGATTCTTCGGACGCGCCAACTAGTTATAGTTACGAAATTGCGTTGATGGCCTCTACTCGTGCCCTAGCTCGTCTGAGAGCTAGATTTGCCTCAATTATTTGTCTCTTGCCCTCAGCTTTTCTCAAGCTAGCTTTTGCTATTTCAAAAGTTTGCTGAGCTTCTTGTGGATCAATGTCACTACCCTTCTCTGCATCATTTACTAAAACAGTGATCTCATTATTGCCTATTCTAGCGCAACCCCCCATCAGAGCTATCTTGAGCCATTGGTCGTTAAGGCGTATTCTCAAAATACCGATATCGACAATTGTGGTAATAGGCGCGTGATTTGGTAATATGCCAATTTGCCCACTATTTGTGGATAAAACGATTTCTTTCACTTCTGAATCCCAAACAATTCGATTTGGGGTCAGTACACAAAGATTTAAGATCATTTCTTTAAGTTGTTCTCCATTTCTAAGTTCGTAGCCTTCGCAGTAGCTTCATCAATATTACCTACTAAATAAAAGGCCTGCTCGGGAAGACTATCTAATTCTCCGGAAAGGATCAATTGAAACCCTCTAATTGTTTCTGCTAAACCGACATATTTTCCCGGAGAACCGGTAAATACTTCGGCTACGAAAAAGGGTTGTGATAAGAAACGCTCAATTTTTCGTGCTCTTGCTACTGTTAAGCGATCCTCTTCGGATAATTCATCCAACCCAAGGATAGCTATAATGTCCTGAAGTTCTTTGTAACGTTGTAAAGTTTGCTTAACTCTTTGCGCAGTTTCATAATGTTCGTTACCAACAATCTGGGGTTGTAGCATAGTTGACGTTGAATCTAAAGGATCTACTGCTGGATAGATACCTTTAGCAGCTAATCTTCTTGATAATACAGTAGTAGCATCTAAATGTGCAAATGTCGTGGCAGGAGCAGGGTCAGTCAAATCGTCCGCAGGTACATAAACTGCTTGAATAGAAGTTATGGACGCCTCTTTGGTAGAAGTAATTCTTTCTTGTAAAGAACCCATTTCGGTACTAAGAGTGGGTTGATAACCCACAGCGGAAGGCATTCTACCCAATAAGGCGGATACTTCGGACCCTGCTTGCACGAAACGAAAGATATTGTCGATAAATAGAAGTACGTCTTGTTTATTAACATCTCGGAAATATTCCGCCATAGTTAAGGCAGTCAAACCAACTCTCATACGAGCTCCCGGCGGTTCATTCATCTGACCATAGACTAGGGCAACTTTTGATTCTGTAATATTTTTTTCATTAATTACTCCAGATTCTTTCATTTCCACGTAAAGATCATTTCCTTCACGAGTACGTTCACCTACTCCGGCAAATACGGATACACCCCCATGAGCTTTCGCAATATTGTTGATTAATTCCATAATGAGTACTGTTTTACCTACTCCAGCTCCCCCGAAAAGCCCGATTTTTCCTCCACGGCGATAAGGGGCTAAAAGATCTACGACTTTAATTCCTGTTTCAAAAATAGAGAATTTTGTATCTAACTGTATAAAGGTAGGCGCAGATCTATGAATAGTGGATGTTGTGCGAGTATCTACAGGACCTAATTCATCAATGGGTTCTCCAAGTACATTGAAAATTCGGCCTAAAGTTGCCCCGCCGACTGGAACACTTATAGGAGCTCCTGTGTCAATCACTTCCATTCCTCGTGTTAACCCCTCTGTAGCACTCATAGCTACAGCTCGAACTCGATTATTTCCTAATAATTGCTGTACTTCACAAGTTACATTACTTTGTTGACCAATAGTATCTCGACCCTTAATTACCAGAGCGTTGTAAATATTAGGCATCTTCCCCGGGGGAAAAGCTACATCTAGCACTGGGCCAATGATTTGAGCGATATGCCCTAGGTTCGTTTTTTCAAGTGCGGAAACTTCAGGACCAGAAGCAGTAGGATTGATTCTCATAATAATGGATTGTTTACTTATTTTCAATTTCAATGAGTGAGTTTTCAAGTTCAACTAACTCATTTTCACCAAGTGGATGAATAAAAAAAAGCTTCAGGAAGCCTTTCATTTGTCTATCATTATAGACAATACTATCCATATTATCTATGGAATTCGAACCTGAACTCTATTTTCGATTTCATTTTTTTCTATTCTATATAATGAATTTACGATTCACTATTTCTATTTCATGGGCCCTTTCATTTTGTCTTTCAACATAATGAGAATTCCATTTTTAATTCCTTTTTTTTGTTATAGAGAATCGAAAGCGAGGTGAAAGGGCAAAAAGGGAGTCTTATTTGTATATAGACAAACAACTAGCCTCTTTTTTTTTTTCAGTTATTTTATTCCCTTCCACCTTTCTAGAATAACAAAACAGATTCTTCCAATGTATAAAATAAGAATTCCAACAGCTTTTGCTACTCTAACCTTCCTAGCCACGATTTTTTCTTTTTTTTTTTAGACATTTCGCCTCGAAATAAGAAATTGTATTGATACCTAGTATCAAACAAAAGCATAATATAATAAATAACAATAAGTAGTCAAAATAAGTAGTAAATAGAAATGGATAAAGAAATAGTGGGTTCCTTCGTTTCTATGGTTATTTCTTAAACGGTGAGGTCTTCCCTATACACCGGAGCCCTTTCCTTTAATAATCATTTAATCGATGCTATTGTTAACTTGTACAGTTCACACTTTTTTGGCTCTACCTCGAAATTCTCCAGTAATAGGTCTTTCACAACGAGATCTATCTATACAGTAACGGTATTTAATTATGAAGATTAGCTGATTAGCGGACCCTGTTAGTCCGTTCTTGAAAGAGTCGAGGCATCCATTTTGGCCTTTTCCTTTTTTTTAATAAGATTTCCCCTGCTTAACGGCTAATCATTTGCTACCAATGGGGAATTCTTTCATTTGAAAATGGAGATGATTGAATTTTCACTAATAGAAACCATAAATTTGATACACAATAGAAGGATATGATAGATCTTCTTTTTTAGATAGTGTTTTAGATATTAGATAGTGAATGGGTTTCTCCCATTCTATCCTATTCATCGGTATTGATCGCGAATAGTGGAAAATGCGTTTCCTTTCTTTTGTTCCAATCCACAATCCGAACGAGTCGCACATACACCCGAATACATATTCCTCGGCGCTGAGGACATCCCCTAAGAGCAGGGGTTTTGTTGACATTTCTGACTGGCTGTCTTGCCTTTCTAATAAGTTGTTTAACGGTTGGCATGATGAATCATATGCATAATATGTTGGTTTAGGTCGCTCCTAACCTATTATTCGGAGGATTAGAGATTCCTTCTATTCCTTCTATGATTTGTATGATATTTCTGTTATTTTTTGCTTCTAGCTTTTCCTACAACATCAATAATTCCATAAGCTTGGGCTTCTGTTGCTGACATATAAAAATCCCTTTCCAGATCTTCGAGTATGGTCTCTAAAGGTTGACCTGTTTTTTTTGCATAAATGCAGGCGATGGTTTCCTGAAGGACCGCTAGTTCATCCACTTCCGACAATAAACTCTCTAAGTCATCCATGGGGGCGGCGTCGTCGTCGTCGCCGTAGTCGACGTCGCCGTAGTCGTCGTCGCCGTAGTCGTCGTCGTCGTAGTCGTCGTCGTAGTCGTCGTTCGAAAAATGAGCATGCGGTTGATGGATCATTATCCTAGCGTGAGGGAATGCAAAACGTTTGAAACTGTTTCCCGTGGCCAGGAGAAAAGATGCCATTGAAGCAGCCATTCCGACGCATATTGTTCGTACATCTGAGGTCACTGCCTGCATTACATTGAAAATACTCATACCTGAGACTACCCATCCCCCGGGAGAGTTTATAAAAAGAGTAAAATCGGTGCTAGTCTCGTGTCCATTGAGATACATGAAAAGAGCGACAAGGTGATTCGTGACCTCGGTATCAATATCTCTACATAAAAAGAGTAATTTACTTTCATAAAGTGCATCGTATAAGTCAATCCAAACAACGGATTCATTCTCATCATCTCTATCTCTCTCTGGGGGAAAAGTTCTATCTCTCTCTAGGGGAAAAGTAATAGGTACTAGAGGTATACCAAGAGGCATTGTAATTAACTCCTTACAGTATTAAATAATCGGGGTTCCGAAAGTGTTAAAACATATATGATTGATCATGATATTAATTCAGTATATTCCAAATCCAGGTGCTTATTCCATATCCAGGTGCTTATTCCATTTTATGTGGAGATTAGATAAGTGAAATTGTCAACATCCATGTCTTACTAGGAATTCAGTATATTCCAAATCCAGGTGCTTATTCCATTTTATGTGGAGATTAGATAAGTGAAATTGTCAACGTCCATAAGAAAGAGGTTAACCTCCCATTGCGTATTGATGCTTATCGGGTATAGAATAGATCTGCTTCTCTTTGTTCCTACAAATGGAATTGGAACGTTCTGACTAAAATACTAAACAGAATAGAAAAAGGATTAATCCTTTATTCGGAAAAATTCACTGAACAAAGGGAGATCCATAACAGAGTTTTTAATCTAGTGTAATAAAGTTCCATAGTGTTTCTTATTGGTTAATATTACTAATTATTAGTACGTTAATATTTTTTTATTATAATATTTGTTAATATTAATAATTCGTTTTAAGGGAAGGGGTATTTCCATGGGTTTGCCTTGGTATCGTGTTCATACCGTCGTATTGAATGATCCCGGTCGTTTGCTATCTGTGCATATAATGCATACAGCTTTGGTTGCCGGCTGGGCCGGTTCGATGTCTCTATATGAATTAGCAGTTTTTGATCCCTCTGACCCAGTTCTGGATCCAATGTGGAGACAAGGTATGTTCGTAATACCCTTCATGACTCGGTTAGGAATAACCAATTCATGGGGTGGTTGGAGTATCACAGGAGGAACTATAACGAATCCGGGTATTTGGAGTTATGAGGGTGTGGCTGGGGCGCATATTGTCTTTTCTGGTTTGTGTTTCTTGGCAGCTATCTGGCATTGGGTGTTTTGGGATCTAGAAATTTTTTGTGATGAGCGTACAGGAAAACCTTCTTTAGATTTGCCTAAGATCTTTGGAATTCATTTATTTCTCTCAGGAGTAGCTTGTTTTGGGTTTGGCGCTTTTCATGTAACGGGATTGTATGGTCCTGGAATATGGGTGTCCGATCCTTATGGACTAACTGGAAAGGTACAATCTGTAAATCCGGCGTGGGGTGTGGAAGGTTTTGATCCCTTTGTTCCGGGAGGAATAGCCTCTCATCATATTGCAGCGGGCACTCTGGGCATATTGGCCGGCTTATTCCATCTTAGTGTCCGTCCGCCCCAACGGCTATACAAGGGATTACGTATGGGAAATATTGAAACCGTGCTTTCCAGTAGTATCGCGGCTGTCTTTTTTGCAGCTTTTGTTGTTGCTGGAACTATGTGGTATGGTTCAGCAACTACCCCGATTGAATTATTTGGTCCCACTCGTTATCAATGGGATCAAGGATACTTTCAGCAAGAAATATATCGAAGAGTTGGTGCTGGGCTAGCCGAAAATAAAAGTTTATCCGAAGCTTGGTCTAAAATTCCTGAAAAATTAGCCTTTTATGATTACATTGGAAATAATCCGGCAAAGGGTGGATTGTTCCGAGCGGGCTCAATGGACAACGGGGATGGAATAGCTGTTGGGTGGCTAGGACATCCTATCTTTAGAGATAAAGAAGGACGTGAACTTTTTGTACGTCGTATGCCTACTTTTTTTGAGACATTTCCTGTTGTTTTGATAGACGAAGACGGAATTGTTAGAGCCGATGTTCCTTTTCGAAGGGCAGAATCGAAGTATAGTGTCGAACAAGTAGGTGTAACTGTTGAGTTTTACGGTGGGGAATTAAATGGAGTCAGTTATAGTGATCCTACTACTGTGAAAAAATATGCTAGACGCGCTCAATTAGGTGAAATTTTTGAATTAGATCGTGCTACTTTAAAATCCGACGGTGTTTTTCGTAGCAGTCCCCGGGGTTGGTTTACTTTTGGACATGCTTCGTTTGCTCTGCTTTTTTTCTTCGGACATATTTGGCATGGCGCTCGAACCTTGTTCAGAGATGTTTTTGCTGGTATTGATCCAGATTTAGACGCTCAAGTGGAATTTGGAGCATTCCAAAAACTTGGGGATCCAACTACAAGAAGACAAGCAGTTTGATATAGCATTGATCTCGTACTTTTGTTTCCATTTTTGTAATTTGACAATTTGACATAGGGTATCGGGGACCCCTTGATTTGACTTGCCGCTTTTCTTCTACTTTTGCTCTTTTTTTTATCCGGGGGACAATCCCAACTAAACAGGTATGGAAGCTATAATTGTAAACCACGATCGAATCTATGGAAGCATTGGTTTATACATTCCTTTTAGTCTCGACTCTAGGAATCATTTTTTTCGCTATCTTTTTTCGAGAACCCCCTAAAGTTCCAACTAAAAAGTAAAAAGATAAAATGATTTTTTATTATCTTAATTGAAGTAAAGAGTTGAAGTAGAGAGCCCCCCACCCAATATTGGGGGGCTCTCTACTTCAACTAGTCCCCATGTTCCTCGAATGGATCTCTTAGTTGTTGGGAGGGTTGCCCAAAAGCAGTATATAAGGCATACCCAGTAAAACTTACAAGTAAACCAGATATAGAGATGGCGACTAGTGTTGCTGTTTCCATTATTAATTAATATAGAATTTTCTTAATTTTAAGACCACAATGGATCTATGATAAGATCATTTATTTACAACGGAATGGTATACAAAGTCAACAAATCTTAATTAATACAAAATAGGATTTATGGCTACACAAAGTGTAGAGGGGAGTTCTAGATCTGGTCCACGACGAACAATTGTAGGGGATTTATTAAAACCGTTGAATTCAGAATATGGTAAAGTAGCTCCTGGGTGGGGAACTACTCCTTTGATGGGCGTCGCAATGGCTCTATTTGCGATATTCCTATCTATTATTTTAGAGATTTCGAATTCTTCTGTTTTACTGGATGGGATTTCAATGAATTAGATTTCCAAGAATTGCTAAGTCCCATCTTTTGAATATTTCATTTGAATACTTAATACAAAGTGAAACATTTTTGTCTCGGTTTTTAGCCTAATCCTATTCTATTTTTCTATTCAATTTTGGTAGTTTGATCGTGGAATTTTCTTTTTTGATATTTCTGGAATATGAGTGTGCGACTTGTTATAATAGATCCTATTAATAGTGCAGAAAATGAGTCTGTCATCTTGATAAAGATGGTTTTTTATCTCGTCAGATATTTATTCTAGTATCTGTAGCACGGAATATATGAAATGGATTCCGAAGTATTAGAACTATGATTCATACTTAATATTCAGATCCCGTGGCCAACCTACAAAAAATTTCAAAAAATTCGAAAGTCTAAATGAAAAGATTTTTGAAACTTTTTGTCTATACTTATCTTATTTTGATAAAAATCAAAAGACAACTCTCTCTTTGGATTTTTCGTCATTATATTTATTCATTCCATAAGTGATGATACGACGATTCTTGCTCGGGGAATCTTTGTACTAACTTTAAAGGCTTTTTTCAATCATCGTGGTTCTAGTATGAATCTGAGGTTTCCGATTGATTTATAGAATCTTAACAAGAAAATGCCTATCAATCAATAAAAAAAAAAAAAAGAAAACGCCGGTAAGGCTGCATTACATAAACAAAAAAAAAATACTCAATTAAAGAAAAAAATGGGTAAATAGAAGATTCAAGAGGCCCGTAAGGATCAACATCAAGAAATGGATGAGCCGACTTGACATTTTAGCATTATAACCACAAAGAAGAGTTTTCGGATTTTTCTTTTTCCCTTTCTTCTCTTCCAAGAGAATTCTTGAATCATAGAATTCAAATTAAGAAGTTTCTATCACACATATCCGTTTCAACTAGTATTTGGGGTTTTCTGTTTGAGCTGTACGAGATGAAATTTTCATATACGGTTCTCAGAGGGGGAGTTTTCTTGGTTTACCTATCTCAATAAAGTCTATGATTGGTTCGAAGAGCGTCTCGAGATTCAGGCGATTGCGGACGATATAACTAGTAAATACGTTCCTCCTCATGTCAATATATTTTATTGTTTAGGAGGAATTACGCTTACTTGTTTTTTAGTCCAAGTAGCTACAGGGTTTGCTATGACTTTTTACTATCGTCCGACCGTTACTGAAGCTTTTGCTTCAGTTCAATATATAATGACTGAAGCTAACTTTGGTTGGTTAATCCGGTCTGTTCATCGATGGTCAGCAAGTATGATGGTACTAATGATGATCCTACATGTATTTCGTGTGTATCTCACAGGTGGCTTTAAAAAACCTCGTGAATTAACTTGGCTTACAGGTGTGGTTCTTGCTGTATTGACAGCATCCTTTGGCGTAACTGGTTATTCTTTACCTTGGGACCAAATTGGTTATTGGGCAGTCAAAATTGTAACAGGCGTGCCGGAAGCTATTCCTATAATAGGATCCCCTTTAGTAGAGTTATTACGTGGAAGTGCTAGTGTAGGACAATCGACTTTGACTCGTTTTTATAGTTTACATACTTTTGTATTACCTCTTCTTACTGCCGTATTTATGTTAATGCATTTTCTAATGATACGTAAGCAAGGTATTTCGGGTCCTTTATAGCTTTATAAAGAATATAGATCATAGATATTTGTAATCAATCATTGATCGATTGGGGGAGGGAGGATAGTATTTTATTGCTACAAATATGGATTATTGAAAAGAATAAGACATGTATTTAGATATTTCTCTTCAGTTACATTATATTATTTCTTTGAAATAATGAATAGTTGAAGCGAATTCTCCTAAGAAAAAGATGGATTATGGGAGTGTTTGACTTGGACTATTGATTTGGCCGTGCAGATATAGAATATGTCTTTATCCGCCACATTGTAATCCACAACCAAATGTGTCTTTGTTCTAACCACTCTGTAAGCCGTATACTAGATTTAGGATAGGTTGGTTCACTTAAAGAGAATTTTTTCTATGATTCGATCCAATCATGTCGTGCATGAGCAGGCCCCGTAAAATCCAGTAGAATAAGTGATGTAGTAGAATCCATATTCGATTTTTTAGCTATTTTATCTACTTAATATACTTATCTTTAGTATTTCGTTTTTTTATTGATTTTTTTATTTACTTACTACTTAGAATACTTAATGGTATGGAAATGCACCCATTTTCTTTGCATTGACTCAATTTATGATACTATC